ATAAGAAGACACACTTGTCATATAAGGATTGTATTACAAGATACGTCTTTCGATGAATTTGAAGAAGATCTCCTCTCCTTAAAAAAAGATGAGTGGTTCAAAAAAAATAAATATAAAAATATAACATATCATGATATGTATAATAGTGAGGGACTATGGGACAAAAAATAAATCCACTCGGTTTCAGACTTGGTACAACTCAAAGTCATCATTCGATTTGGTTTGCACAACCAAAAGATTATTCCGATGGTCTACAAGAAGATCAAAAAATACGAGAGTGTATCAAAAATTATATCCAAAAAAATATGAAAATATCCTCGGGTGTCGAGGGGATTGCTCGAATAGAGATTCAAAAAAGAATTGATCTGATTCAAGTCAAAATCTATATGGGATTCCCAAAGTTATTACTAGAAGATAGGACACAAAGAATCGAAGAATTACAGATGATTGTACAAAAAGAACTTAATTCTGTGAACCGAAAACTCAACATTACTATTACAAAAATTACAAACCCCTACGGAGACCCCAATATTCTGGCAGAATTTATAGCCGGACAATTAAAGAATAGAGTTTCCTTTCGCAAAGCAATACAAAAGGCTATTGAATTAAGCGAACAGGCAGATACAAAAGGAATTCAAATACAAATAGCAGGGCGCCTCAACGGAAAAGAGATGGCACGTGTCCTATGGATCAGAGAAGGTCGGGTTCCTCTCCAAACCATTCGAGCTAAAATTGATTATTGTCCCTATACAGTCCGAACTATCCATGGGGTATTAGGCATCAAAATTTGGATATTTAGAGAGGAGGGATAGGAAGACTTTACTTGTCGTTACACTCTATCCATTAAATGATAAAAACAACAACAACAAACTCGTTCCTTTCATTCTTTTTCTCTTAAAGCAAAAAAAGGAACAATTCTCAATTCTATAAGATTGAATAAAAATTTGATTGATACGTTTATATAATTGCTATGCTTAGTGTGTGACTCGTTGGTTTTTTTAGAGGAATAGGATTAAAAAAAAAAATGGACCGACCCCCACTATGGACTAATAACTATATAACTAATAACCAACTCATCGCTTCGCATTATCTGGATACCAAAAACCAGTCAAGATATGATCTAGCGGTCATATCATTGTAGCAGCTGAAATCTTTTTTACATAAACAAAAGAAAAACCAATTGAATTCTTTATATATGATATAGATGTATCAAATTATGTTATTTATGTATATAAAATATATATATAAAAGAAAAGGATATAGATAAATGGAAGGGTGAGAGAAAGAAAGAACAAGAATATCAATGATATATAATTCCAATATATGTACGGTTTCTGAGTCATCTCATAAAAGACAGTGTTATAAAGCATTAATGCCGATTCACCCATAACTAGACTAGATGAATCGATTCCTAGAAATAAATCAAGAGCCTGGAGCCAATAAAGACTGAGAAGATTGACTCAAGAACAAATTCCAAGAAAGGCTCCATTGTAGAATTCAAACCTAACCATTAATTGAGAAGCGATGGGAACGACGGAACCTATGAATACCGAGGATTTTCTTGAAAAACGAATTCTAATAATTCATTGGGTGGGATGGCGGAACGGACCGGGGAATAATTCATTTCTTCCGAGAAATTTTGAGCTAACCCTACAACTGAAGTAGATATTGAAAGAGTTAATATTCGCCCGCGAAGGGTTTTATTAGATTTATCAATCTTGTTCTATCCAATATGATAATATGCCAAAAGGCAAAACAAAATAACGATTCGTTATAAAAAACTACTTATTTATAAAAAAAGAATCGAGAAATGGAATACATCTTTAAGTGGATATAGAAACAAGATATAAAAATTTCTAATAGATTAGATGAAATCTCAAAAAAGAATCCACAGTAGATTTTCATTAAACTGGAATCCTTTGATTCGCGAGGAGCCGGATGAGACGAAACTTTCATGTCCGGTTTTGGAGTAGAGGTGGAATTACTAAAGAACCATCAACTATAACCCCAAAAGAACCAGATTTCGTAAACAACATAGAGGAAGAATGAGAGGGATATCTTATCGAGGCAATAATATTTGTTTCGGTAAATATGCTCTGCAGGCACTTGAACCAGCGTGGATCACATCTAGACAAATAGAAGCTGGGCGTCGAGCAATGACGCGAAATGTGCGACGTGGTGGAAAAATATGGGTACGTATATTTCCAGACAAACCAGTTACGTTAAGACCGGCCGAAACACGTATGGGTTCGGGTAAAGGATCTCCCGAATATTGGGTAGCTGTCGTAAAACCGGGTAGAATACTTTATGAAATGGGCGGAGTCGCAGAAAATATAGCCCGAAAGGCTATTTCTATAGCAGCCTCTAAAATGCCTATACGAACTCAATTCATTATTTCGGGATAGGAACGTAGAATCAAAGAAAAAAGTCTTAGGGATAAAAAAGAGTTGCGGGTGTCTTTTTTTTTGTACAAACAATATTTCTTTTTTTTTTTTTTACTTCATTCTTTGCTTTGCATTGAAAGAACAGATTAAAAATGATATGATTCAACCTCAAACCCATTTGAATGTAGCGGATAACAGTGGGGCTCGAGAATTAATGTGTATTCGAATCATCGGAGCTAGTAATCGTCGATATGCTCATATCGGTGACATTATTGTTGCTGTGATCAAGGAAGCATTACCAAACACCCCCCTAGAAAGATCAGAAGTGGTCAGAGCTGTAATTGTACGTACTTGTAAAGAACTTAAACGTGACAACGGTATGATAATACGATATGATGACAATGCTGCTGTTGTCATTGATCAAGAAGGAAATCCAAAAGGAACTCGAGTTTTTGGTGCGATTGCCCGAGAATTGAGACAGTTAAGTTTCACAAAAATAGTTTCATTAGCACCTGAGGTATTATAAGATCATACCTACTAATAGAGTTCTATTATACATAGTATTTGAATGAAATAGATTAATTAGTGCATTAGATTGTATCTTACGCATATACCTTTCTATAACAGAATAGATAATTTGGAAATCTATAATAGATTTTATTATTCAAAAAATGGATATTAAAGACAATAAGATATTCAATAATTGAAACTAAATACATAATTTATATTAAAATTATTTTTTTATTATATATATTTATATATTTCCAATTTTGAAATAAAAGCATGTTGATTATATCAAAAATAGGAGACAACAATTTTTTTAGTTTATCATGGGTAGGGACACTATTGCTGACATAATAACCTCTATACGAAATGCTGACATGAATAGAAAAGGGACGGTTCGAATAACATCTACTAACATGACCGAAAAGATTGTTAAAATACTTTTACGAGAGGGTTTTCTCGAAAACGTGCGAAAACACCAGGAAAACAACAAATCTTTTTTGGTTTTAACCCTACGACATAGAAGGAATAGGAAAGGACCGTCTAGAACTATTTTAAATTTAAAACGGATTAGTAGACCTGGCCTACGAGTCTATTCTAACTATCAAGGAATTCCTCGAATTTTAGGCGGGATGGGGATTGTAATTCTTTCTACTTCTCGAGGGATAATGACAGACCGAGAGGCTAGACTAGACGGAATCGGCGGAGAAATTTTGTGTTATATATGGTAATCCTTTTTGTAAAAGAAAAAGGGGCGGAGGAGTGGGTATCACTCCCCTATATTAGTTAATACTTCTAAGGGTTTCACTTAGAATGCTCGAAAAAAGCGATTCATGAAGGTTTCATTTCGGAATCATTTCCTAATGTTCTGCTCAGATTTCATTTAGCTAATGAAGATATAATTCTAGGTTCTGTTTCAGGAAGGATCCAACGGAATCCTAGTTTGATACGTATACGACGAGGGATTCGAGTCCAAATTGAAGTAAGGCGCTATGCTTCAACCAGAAAACGTATAGAATTTTTAGACTCCGCAAGAAGTATTCGAAAGATTGGATGCTTTTTTCAACTTCAGTATTCCCCTCATGGAGCTAGAATTTGAGGTTCAAAATTTCAAGAAACTTATTTCCTTCCAATAAGCATATTTGGAATTAAGTTAAGGAACGACAATTATGAAAATACGGGCATCCGTTCGTAAAATTTGTGAAAAATGTCGACTGATCCGTAGGAGAGGACGAATTATAGTAATTTGTTCCAATCCGAGACATAAACAAAGACAAGGCTAATCTGTTTTAAAAGGACTTTCTAACGTAAAGGATATGATCCGATGAAAAAAAAGGATTTCCTTTGATTTGATAGGAAATGGATATATCCATATATTTCTGATTTCTATTATAAAGTATGGCAAAATCTATACCAAGAGCTGGTTTACGTAGGAATGCGCGTAGTGGTTCACGTAAGAGTACGCGTAAAATACCAAAGGGGGTTATTCATGTTCAAGCGAGTTTCCACAATACTATTGTAACTATTACAGATGTGCGGGGGCGAGTAATTTCTTGGTCCTCCGCCGGTACTTGTGGATTCAAGGGTACAAGAAGAGGGACGCCATTTGCTGCTCAAACCGCAGCAGGAAATGCTATTCGGACAGTAGTGGATCAAGGTATGCAACGAGCAGAAGTCAGGATAAAGGGTCCCGGGCTCGGAAGAGATGCGGCATTACGAGCGATTCGTAGAAGTGGTATACGATTAAGTTGCGTACGTGATGTAACCCCTATGCCCCATAATGGCTGTAGGCCCCCTAAAAAAAGACGTGTGTAGAAATAAAAATGAAATGGATTTCAAGAGAAATAAACGATTCAATGATCTAATAAAATCCTATTAATATGGTTCGAGAGAAAGTAAGAGTATCTACTCGGACACTACAGTGGAAGTGTGTTGAATCAAGAGTAGACAGTAAGCGTCTTTATTATGGACGCTTTATTCTTTCCCCCCTTATGAAAGGGCAAGCCGATACAATAGGCATTGCGATGCGAAGAGCTTTACTTGGGGAAATAGAAGGAGCATGTATCACCCGCGCCAAATTTGAAAAAATACCGCATGAATATTCTACCATCG